GTGTAATCCGAAAAAGGATTCATAAGTAGTTGTTAACGGAGTTGAAGTTACCAAATTCTGAGGAGTAGGTATCAATTTATGCCTAATTGCTCCGGAGATAGTTCCCTTAACTACATTTTCTAAACGAGCCAGAGCCAACCCGAGCTGGTCTTGTAAAAGATCCGCTACAGAGCGAATACGTTTATTTTTCAAATGATTCATATCATCAAGTGTACCCATTCCAAATTTCATCCCAATCAAATGATCGGCAGCTGCTAATATATCTCGTGGTAACAAAAATATATTGTTCTGAGGTATATTAAGATTCAGTCTCCAATTAATATTTCGGCGACCAATCCTTCCTAATTCACACCTTTGGTGAAAGAATTTTTTTTGTAATTCCTTACATAAGGATTCAGAAAATATTGGATCCCCACCTACACAAGAAAATTGTTGATAAAACTCCAAAATAGCATTTTCTTTTGACCCAATTTTTTTTTTCTCCTTATCGGTCAAGAAAGATAAGAAAATTTCAGGGTAGCAAACATTCTCTAGAATTTCTCGTAGATTCAAACCCATAGCTGATGATAGAACTAGAATAGATATTTTTTGTTTCCTACTCACCCGAGCCCATATTCTTGCTTTTTTATCAATCTCTAATTCTAACCTGCCTCCCCAATCTGATATTATGGTGCCGGTATAGACCGAAAGCCCGTTATGATCCAATTCTGACTGGTAATAGATACCGGGACTTTGCAATATTTGATTGATCACAATTCTGTATATTCCGTTTACTATAGAAGTTCCAAGGGAATTCATTAAAGGAATGTTTCCAATAAAAATTCTTTGTTCTTGCATATTCCTACTGGTTTTCCAAATTAATCCCGCGGATACATATAATTCAGAAGAATATGTAAGTGCTTCAGAGACAGCATCTCGTTCTTTTATCAGAGGTTCTACCAATTTATATGTTTCCACAAATAATTGAAATTCAATTTCGTGATCTATATCTTCAATTTTTGGAAACTTAGAAAGTTCTTCTATTAAACCCTGATCAATAAACCGATAAAACCCTTCAAATTGTATCTGATTAAATCCGGGTATTGTAGATGTTCCCTCTTTTTCATCCCCAAGCATCTTTTTTGAATTTCCCATTTATCCGTTTATTGAAAAAATCCCATCTCTCATTCTTCACCGAATCATATCCATAGAATTCGATCTAGTAATAATGGAATTTCTATTCTGTTTACTGAATCACATGAAATTTTATCCAACTCCAAGATATATGGAATGTATGAAATACGTATGAACGGAGACTAGATTCAATTGGAATTTTTTATAAGAAATAGATCCAAATGGAACAGAATTGAGAAATACCACTGGAATTTACGGAGTTTTGTAAAGACTAGAAAAAAAGTAATTTCATTTTCACCTATGATATTACATATTCCAATTCGATTGCATACCATAAAAAATGTATTCATCATTGGATCTGTTCGAGCAGATAAACATATAATAAATAGAAAACTTTTTTTTAACCACTTTACTTTTTCATGTATTTTTATTTCATTGTTCAAAAAACTATTTGCAGAAAAGAGATTTATTTTTACCTATTTTGAATAGATATAGTTAGAATATCATTGAATTGAAGTAGGTAAGAAAACTTGGTTTTTTTTTTATTTTTTTAGTATTAAAATAAAAAAGAATGCACAGATATATATGTCTCTTTTTCTTCTTTTATTGTGGTACAGTTCTAGTTGGGACAGCACATGCTCTATCAAAAAGGAAATTTTCTCTTCAAGGGAAAAATTGAAATATAAAAATTTATTGAGAATTACTCCTCAAAAGCATCCCTAGAGAGATAAAATACCCCATTATAGAGCTATAGCTCTATAACACAACGTAACGTATATTCCGATTCTGGGGTTTACATATACTCATCATTACTGTTATAATTGAAATTGAAAAAGATTTCTTTTTTATTGAAAAAAAAACTCAATATAGATTAGTTATAAATGCATTTCTAATGATTTTCTTAATATTATTAGAAATAAAAAAATGTAGATTTTAATTTGAATTCAAAAATTGTCATGAATTTACAGTCAATAGTTAATGGTTCTGGTTTGTACTAGATTCTATATTTTGTGACTGAAAATCTCTATATATATTTTTTTCGGAGTTGAAAAAAAAAAAAGAAAATTGGAATCTAGTTTCTATCGTTTTGGCGGCATGGCCGAGTGGTAAGGCGGGGGACTGCAAATCCTTTTTCCCCAGTTCAAATCCGGGTGCCGCCTCAATAACAGACTTTAAATAACAAACGTAGGAAAAGACTCTTGATACTTTCTTTTCGTTATTCTAAGCCCCCGGCTCTCGGGGTTCTATTCTCTAACCTAAAGTTTTGCCTATCAGATTCAAGGAAACCTTCAAATAGTGTAGGGAAATCTGTAAATCTTTACTTGCCACTACTAATTTAGTTCCACTTACTGAGTCTTCAATTATATTGGATAGCCAGAGAGGGAATTAAATTAATAGTTTTGGAAAGGACCTAAGATACTTTGGATATAGACTCATGAAAGTCTCGGAATGCTCAGACAATCAATCAATATTAGATTAGATTAGATGACGAATTGCCTTTCGTTTTACTTCCACAAATAAAAAACGATAAAAGAAAGAAAAAGTCTTCTTTTTTGTACATGTGAGTCAGATTCCTTGGATACTTCGAAAAATGTCCGTTTACTTGTGTTTACATCTTGTCGATTCTACTAGAAATTCTATAATAAGAATAACTCATTATAACATAAGATAAGTGGATTTTTGGAGTAGTTCATCAATGGTGACCAAATACCTCTCCCTTTTTTTGACTCTGCACCAGTGATTTCACTATTATTAGTGAACAATAATGGAATAGTTTCTTCATATTCATAGAAATAGGGGGCAGAATTCACATGGATATAGTAAGTCTCGCATGGGCTGCTTTAATGGTAGTTTTTACATTTTCCCTCTCTCTCGTAGTGTGGGGAAGAAGTGGACTCTAGAAATACTTCTAATTGCGGTAATAATCAAACTCTATCAACCTGTATCAATTGTTTTCGTTTTCTAGACCGTTCGGCAATTTTTTTTTAAGATTTTTTTTTTTAGAAATTGGATTTATGTTTTATTGACTCATTTTCTATTTTTATATCAGGGTTTACACGGTTAACCATTCATGGGGTAACCCATTTCGAAATCTGAAGAAGCTTCTATCGAATTGGGATTATCTGTATTAAATGGATCAAACAAACAAATGAAATTGAGAAAGTATGTACATACATTTCATATTCTATTTTATTTATATTGACGTTTATACAGAAAAAGCGAGATATAGGTGGATTCCTTTATATTAAGATATTTCACTTGTATCTTTATACATTACAATAACCATAATGGCTAGTATGGTAGAAAGAGATCTCTTTCTACCATACTAGCGGGCCCCTTAGGATACTACTACTGAGTCTAATGCATTCCTTTCATTTAAGACGAAAAATTGAAATCTTTTTTTTTCATTGATATTAAAATTTTATTCAAATTAATCATTTTGACTAACGGTTTTTACGTAAATTATAAGCAAAAAAGCAGTAGGAACGAGAATGAAGAGTGCAGTAGCAATAAATGCAAGAATATTGACTTCCATAATTTAATTGTTTATTATTATTATTTTTTTCTTTGGAATATCTCGGGATTTAATCCCATAGAGATGAGAAATCTTTCGCTTGTAAACTCACTCAGATGAATTAGATTTCGATGATATCGAATCAAAGAAATATCATGAATAACAATATCGGAGCTATAAAATCGATTCATCGTCAAGAATTTAATAGTATAACATAGGAAGATCTTTTATCCACACCGAATACATAATGAGATTCCTGATCCAATCAAAAAAAAAGTTATTTATGATTCTTTTTATCGGCTTTCCTTTCTAAAACCTAGTAGTTTACTTTCCTTGTACAATCATCTGATGAAGTATCATAAAAAATCTTTTCTACTTCGATTCTTTACAAAAAGAGTTTCTAAAGAACCTTAAATAAACAATAGAAATCAATATAGAGAAAACAAGTACGAAGTTCAATTTGAAATAAAAAAAATTGAAAGGGTTTATCATCTTTTTGGAAAACAAAGAAAGGGAATGTGCCAAAGACGAGTCCCAGTAAAAAAACGAAAATATTCAAAAAAATTAATGAGTTAATTTTTCTTACGAGTTTTTTATTCGACATCGCCTCTAATCGTTAAAAAGAGCATATTCATTAGGGAAGACGCGTTTTATCTTTATTTTTTAAAAATCCTCTTTCCTTGGTTGGATTCGAACTATTTTAAATTCCTTTACTTCATAGAAAGAAAAGTATATATAGGTACTCTTGGCAAATGTATTATACGCTATCCTATTCCATTTTCCTACACGAATTAATGGGAGAGCGGTTGACAAAAAGCGGAAACCCCAAACAGTATATCTTTCTTGAAGTGTTGAATGCTCTCAATAATTAGAATTAATTTACATATGTCTCTCTACCCTAGTTAAAATAATCGACCCTTTCTTTTGCTTTATGAAAAAAGCAAAATAAAACAAAAAGATAAATGAAACCTTTTTCATCCCCTTGCCCAGAAACAAAAAGGGGAGTTGATGTATTGAATCCGCCGGGACTGACGGGGCTCGAACCCGCAGCTTCCGCCTTGACAGGGCGGTGCTCTGACCAATTGAACTACAATCCCATGGAAATAAAGTGGGTAGCTTACATATTCTTTCTTATGATTTCATTTTAATCATTTCAATTTTAAATTCAAATTTTTGTTTTGTAACAAAGAAAGTCACAAGTGATATATTGATATCTATATGGATATCACTTTAGTGAGAGCAAGACGGATTACTGGGTAATCTTTGCATTATTATCAAATCGATTGATATTTTTTTTAATAGATTATTTTCTCGACTCTGTTCATTAAAGTTTATATTTAAAGGATCCATATCGGAATCCTTAGCAAGATCA